CACGTTCTACCGAACTGAACTAAGAGCGCTTTCTTATCTTCTTATCATTATCACACTAGCTAAAACTAAAAAAAAAAAGAAGAGGATTTTTTTTCTAACCCGAATACATCTTGTATGCATAAGACTATCATATAGAATATGATATAATAAAATAAAGATTATGTATGCCTGATTTTAATCGATTTCAATGAATCCCTCGTTACTGCTCAGACGAGAAGTAATAGGTAGGGATGACAGGATTTGAACCCGTGACATTTTGTACCCAAAACAAACGCGCTACCAAGCTGCGCTACATCCCTTTCAATTGGTCTACAGTGTCATTTTATAGAATCCCTGTCTTGTTTTCAAAATCCTTATTTTTTCCATTGATATATCCAAGTTATCTTGACATTTTTTTTTTATTCTCATGTAACATATAATAATAATAGAAGGCTTATATACACATGAATCTGAAACCCATCGTAAAAAATAACTAAAAAAAAAAGAATATTTTTTTGGAATGCTCGGACGTCTTTTTCGGTTTTAAGAAAAGGAAAATCTTATCTACCGAATCATTGTAAATTTCAATTGGAATTAGGAATTCCGTGTACAAATACAAGCGGTCCTTAACTACTTACATAATTATATTATATCGGATCATATATGGATTACCATTAGGCATTACAATAAATAATACAATAAATAAAAAGAATAAAGAAGGAGGATTTAAAATGCGAGATCTAAAAACATATCTTTCCGTGGCACCGGTACTAAGTACTCTATGGTTTGGGGCTTTAGCAGGTCTTTTGATAGAGATCAATCGTTTATTTCCGGATGCGTTGACATTCCCTTTTTTCTCATTCTAGTTATTGACATGGGAAGGGGTGAAGAAGATTAGAGATAGAATCAAAAGATTTGTGACTAATCCCTCCCCCTCTTTTCTTTTTTTTTTTTTAGATAAAATAGAATTCAATACAATATAATAAGTAGAAGTATAATAAAGAAAGGAGGAAAGAGAAATAAAAAAGTAGATTCAACCTCGGCAAAATTCGGGTTTAGTCTCCAATTCCATTTAGAAATAATATTGTGAGAACAGAAATGTGTCTAGGGCAAGAAGATCATACAAGATCTTTTAATGAAATACTGTACATTGAATCAAATTCGATTCAAAATATACCTAAATAGTAGTTTGTTGTTTTACTTCTTATTTTTTTAATTTCTTTTTTCGCGGAAAGTAGAAGAGTTGGTTGAATCAAAAACGCAAAGGAGGTTCATGGCCAAGGGTAAAGATGTCCGAGTAACGGTTATTTTAGAATGTACCAACTGTGTTCAAAACGGTCTTAATAAGGAATCAAGGGGTCTTTCCAGATATATTACTCAAAAGAATCGACACAATACGCCTAGTCGATTGGAATTGAGAAAATTCTGTCCCTATTGTTACAAACATACGATTCACGGGGAGATAAAGAAATAACTCGAATCAAGTGCCTGTGTGTCACTCTTACAAGGAACACGAAAAGGACATATTCTATATATACCATAATATTCTATATATTCTAGTTAACATAATTTAACTAACTAAAAAAAAAAAGCCAAATCAAATCCTATATTTTGAATTCAAAATCTTTTTGGATCAGATTGAAATAGGATTTTGGGGATAAGGAATAAACAAACCATGGAAAAATCCAAGCGACTCTTTCTTAAATCCAAGCGATCTTTTCGTAGGCGTTTGCCCCCGATCCAATCGGGGGATCGAATTGATTATAGAAACATAAGTTTAATTAGTCGATTTATTAGTGAACAAGGAAAAATATTATCTAGACGGGTAAATAGATTAACCTTAAAACAACAACGATTAATTACTATTGCTATAAAACAAGCTCGTATTTTATCTTTGTTACCTTTTCTTAATAATGAGAAACAATTTGAAAGAAGCGAGTCGACCTCCGGAGCTACTGGTCTTAGAACCCTAAATAAATAAAAAAAAAGTAGACTTACTTTACTCCTCAATTGAACCCAAATTAAAATTCAAATCCGAACTCAAACACAGATTGATATTTTGTTCGAAAAATTGTAAGAAAAAAAATTGGGGAAGAAGAAGAAATCTTTTTTTATTGGATATTGGACATATTCGTTCATTTAATTTTGAGCGACTTTATCATATTCTCTTTATCATACTAATTTCTACTCTACCTTCCCGGAGTTCATTCTCCAGCGAACTCCATTTAAAATATTCTGACGAATTCCTTACAATTTCCTTTTTTATTTTATGATCTCATTAGAAATCATATAAAGACAATTCCTATTTAATATAGCTATTTGTGCAAGTATTTTACGATTAAGAAGCAACTGTCTCTTGTACAGATTGTGTATTAATCTACTATAACTATAGGATACTATATTCTCGCGAATTACTGCATTTATCCGAGTGATCCACAAACGACGAAAATCTCTCTTTTTCCTATCTCTATCTCGATGAGACGAAACCAAAGATCTTATTTTCTGTTGACTAATTGTTCGAGTAAGTCTTGAACGAGCCCCCCGAAAGCTTGATGCAAATAAACGAATTTTTGTTCTACGTCTCCGAGCTATATATCCTCGTCTAATTCTAGTCATTGAATAAATGAAACTTTCATGAATAACTAATTGATTTCCTTTCTTTCAGTTATTCTTTTCCCTTTTCCTAGTTTATTAATAACAAAACGGATTCTTCCAATGTATAAAATACAAATTCCAATGGCTTTTGCTACTATAACCTTCCCAACCACAATTTGTCTTTTTTTATAGGCATTTCACCTCGAAACGAGTATTGATACTAGGTATCAAAAAACAGAAAAAAGTAATAAATAGAAATGAATAACGAAATAGTGGATTCCATCGTTTCTATGGTTATGTCTTAAACGGTGAGGTCCTCTCTATACACCGGAGTCCCTTATTTCATTTAATCAATGCTATTAGCAACTTGCACAGTTCAAATTCTTTGGCTCTACCCATGAATTATCTAGTAATAGGTCTTTCACAACGAGATCTACCTATACAGTAACGGTATTTAATTATGAAGATTGGCTGGGTAGCTGACCCTCTTAGTCCGTTTTTGCAAGAGTATAGGCATAAGATTTCGGCTTTGAAAATAGGATTTCCCCGCTTAATGGATAACTATTTGTTACCAATGAGGAATGTTTTCTCATCGGAAACCATAAATCTCATATACAATAGAAGAGAATTGAATAGATCTTTTTTTTTTAGTTTTCGATATATAGATAGTGAATGGCCTTCTTCCTTCCATTTTATACTATTGACTAGTACTGATCATTGATACTGGAAAATGGATTTCCCTTTTTTCTCCCAATGGTGATCTGAACGAGTCGCACATACACCCTAGTACATGTTCCTCGACGCTGAGGACATCCCCCAAGAGCGGGGGATTTCGTAACATTTCTGATTGGCTGTCTTGTGTTTCTAATAAGTTGTTTAATAGTTGGCATGTTGAATCGTATACATAATAAATGGGCTGGTTTAGATCGATCCTAACCGGATGATTATGAATTACTTCTCTATTTAATAGATGAATAGAATATTAGTAAACCCGTTAATAAGTAAGAAGATAAGATCTCAAATCGGCGATTTTCGTCAACTTAATGCTATTTTTTTTTTATTCAATCGCTACAAGATCAACAATTCCATGAGCTTGGGCTTCTGTTGCTGACATAAAAACATCCCTTTCCATATCTTCGGATACAACCCATAAGGGTTTGCCCGTTCTTTGTACATAAACTCTTGTGATGGTTTCGCGCAGTTTCAGTAGTTCTTCTGCTTCCAGGATAAATTCTCCCGTTTGCGCCTCATAAAAAGAACTCGCAGGTTGATGTATCATTACCCTGATAATATAACAAATGGTTCCTCTATCTCGCATGATGAGGTGAGGAGAAGAGATAAAGAATAATAAAAAAAGAAAGATAGAATTGAGCAACCGTACAGGCATCCTTTGCACATTGCATACGGCTATACAATGGAATTCACTTTACCTTCCATTTCCATCGAAGAAAGAGAAAAAAATATAGATTAGATATAGGGTTTATCCGATTCAGATCGGGAAATGATCCAATTACCATCCTTCCTTTTGGAGCAGTTAAAAAATACTATGATGGCTCCGTTGCTTTTTATATATTTCTCTCGTCTGTGATTCAGCAATCCCAAAGTTTCTTTTTTTTTTTTCGTACTCTTTCATAACAATAACATAAATATTGTTAAAAGTTTTCTGTTGTGAAAACAAAAAAGTTTGTGACGCTGAAATGGTAATGGTCACCGATAAATAAGAAAAAATCGAGAATACCCTTTATTTTATACTAATTTCATACTACTCTTTCGATATATAATCTAATGTTTTGAAAAAAAAATTTTCTCATATCGAATTCGAAGTGCCATGCTATTATTACTTAATATTCCTATTTCATATGGCGAAGGCATAGTCTTTTTTTTTTGTTCTTAAAAAACTCATTGGCGCCAAGCGTGAGGGAATGCTAGACGTTTGGTAATCTCTCCGCCGACCAGGATAAAAGATCCCATTGAAGCGGCTAATCCCATGCATATTGTATGCACATCGGGTTGCACAAATTGCATAGTATCATAAATAGCTACTCCGGGGATTACCCATCCGCCAGGAGAGTTTATAAACAAATACAGATCCTTGTTATCATTCTCTATACTGAGATATACCATAAGACCAATAAGTTGATTCGAAATCTCGCTATCAACCTCTTGGCCTAAAAAAAGTAATCTTTCTCGATAAAGTCGGTTGATTAGGATAAAATTTGTATCCCTTAAGAGCCGTACATGCACCTTTTGATGCATACGGTTCAACAAAAATTGCGAAAAAAAAAGAATCAATGTGTAGATTCCAGCCCTCTTTCTTTTTTTTTTCATAGCGGGGCCCTTTCTTTTCTAATCTAATTTTAGAATTTCTTAATGAAGCGGCTTTTTTTTCTTCCACTTTTCAAGAAAGATGAGTTTTGGTTTTGTCC